CACTGACAAAAAAAGAGGATAAATGGTTAGGGGGTAAAATGGGCCTTTTTTTTATTGGGGATAGAGGGACTTGAACCCTCACGATTTCTAAAGTCGACGGATTTTCCTCTTACTATAAATTTCATTGTTGTCTGTATTGACATGTAGAATGGGACTCTATCTTTATTCTCGTCCGATTAATCAGTTCTTCAAAAGATCTATCAGACTCGGGAGTGAATGATTTGATCACTGAATATTCGATTCTTCCTTCAACTTGGAATCGATTCACAATAATTCTTAAATTTTTCATATAAAAAAATAAGGATTCGAGTCGTGATTAATTATTTGATATTTCAGTATGTATACGTACGTATACAGGGTCATCTTTTCTGTAGTTTCGATAGAAGGATTCGATTCCTCTACCAATGCAGTCAACTCCATTTGTTAGAACAGCTTCCATTGAGTCTCTGCACCTATCCTTTTTTGATTCCCGCTTTCTGAACCCTTGTTTTCTGAACACAGGATTTGGCTCAGGATTGCCCATTTTTAATTCCAGGGTTTCTCTGAATTTGGAAGTTACCACTTAGTAGGTTTCCATACCAAGGCTCAATCCAATCAAGTCCGTAGCGTCTACCAATTTCGCCATATCCCCCTTATGAGGCCGAGATCTCATTGGGATCCCCCCTCTTATGTTGGAACCCTTGAATTCATTAGATACTGATTCCTATATCGAAAAAGTGTCTGCTCCTATTTCTTACCCATCTTCTTTCATCTCTATCGGTGGGCCAGTATTTGGTCCAATCGGAAATGATTCTATCATTGATGTATCTGCAATTCAATATGGATGGATATATCCCACATATACATGTCTCTCTCCCTCTCATTTTTCCCGCGCGATTGGGAATACTGGAACGGTCGATATTCATTCTTCTTTTTTTTTTCGTCCTATCTCCTCCCTTTCCGAATGAAACCAGAGGAATGTCTCATTATGATCTGAATTGCATTCTTATCTTATCCTTTCCTTAGGACCGATCCGCTCTAATCTAATAGAATTTAGAATTAATAGAATCTGCTATAACTAATATGGATATAGTTATATATAATTATTTCAAATGTAATATTTTGCATTTAAAGAAAAAAAATTCGAAATCAAAGAAATAGAAATTTCTAATAATAAAATTTCTAATCTAATAGAAAATATAATAAGAATTAATAGAATGATAATATAAATCACTCGAATTTTCAATAAAAATTCTATATAGTTAGAGTTATATTCTAATATATAAGAATATTCTTATGATATTAATTAATCATTTTTAATGGAATAGAATTCGATTCTTCATTCTATTAATATTAATTATTATATAGTTAAGATTCCGGTAGTTTACCGAATTCCTATGCACTATTTCTGTTATGCGAGCCCGCTTAGCTCAGAGGTTAGAGCATCGCATTTGTAATGCGATGGTCATCGGTTCGATTCCGATAGCCGGCTTTTCTCTATTTGTCCGATTTTTTCCATGATTGATAATGTCTCCTTGAGATCAAGGAATATTGAAAAGACTCCTCCCCTTTTTCTTTTACAAATGTCGGGTCACCGATCTATTATGTCGTGGGAACTTACAACTATGAATAAAAAACTGATTGGAGCAGTGAAATCTCTACAGAACAAATCAAGAAAAGGATCCTTAACTTCCTATATATACAAAATAATCCGGATATTGATACAATTCATCATTCTTCTTTGTAGTACTTCAGTAGATTTATCTTCGTTTATCGTTTAGTTCAGTCTGACTTAGGTTTATTCTGTAAAATGAAATTTCAATAAAATAAATAAAAGGGGAGTCTTTATGTCTCGTTACCGAGGGCCTCGTTTCAAAAAAATACGCCGTCTGGGAGCTTTACCGGGACTAACTAGTAAAAGACCTAGACCGGGAAGTGATCTTAGAAACCAATCGCGTTCCGGGAAAAGATCTCAATATCGTATTCGTCTAGAAGAAAAACAAAAATTGCGTTTTCATTATGGTCTGACAGAGCGACAATTGCTTAGATATGTTCGTATAGCTGGAAAAGCCAAAGGGTCAACAGGGCAGGTTTTACTACAACTACTTGAGATGCGTTTGGATAACATCCTTTTTCGATTGGGTATGGCTTCGACCATTCCTGGAGCCAGGCAATTAGTTAACCATAGACATATTTTAGTTAATGGTCGTATAGTAGATATCCCAAGTTATCGCTGCAAACCCCGAGATATTATTACTACGAGAGATGAACAAAGATCCAGAGCTTTGATTCAAAATTATATTGATTCATCCCCCCACGAGGAATTGGCAAAACATTTGACCTTTCACTCATCCCAATATAAAGGATTAGTAAATCAAATAATAGATAGTAAATGGATCGGTTTGAAAATCAATGAGTTGCTAGTCGTAGAATATTATTCTCGTCAGACTTGAACCTAACTAAAATAACAAAGCTTCGGACAATTTTGCCCCCCCTTTTTCGCCAAAGTCAAGTAAATAAG